GGTTTCAGTACCGGCAGGATTATTAACAGTACCCTTTTTGGAGAATGTTAATAAATTTCAAAATCCATTTCGTCGTCCAGTAGCTACAACCGTCTTTTTGATTGGTACTGCAGTAGCCCTTTGGTTGGGTATTGGAGCAACATTACCTATTGATAAATCTCTAACTTTAGGTCTTTTTCAAATTGATTCCACCGTGAAATAAAATATCACAACGTATCTTTCTAGGGAAGTGAATCTTCCCTAGATACGTTTATTCCAGTTAATTCTGAATCTATTTCTTAGGTAAATCAATTACGAAATGTTTTTGTATAATGACCAATATCTGTTTTACATCTTCTATGCGAAAATGTTCAATTTTCATAAGATCTTCTTGACTCTTATTCAAAAGGTCTAATAATGTATGTATATTGGACCTTTTGAGGCAATTATAGGTCCTCGAAGGCAATTCTAATTGGTCAATAAAAAAACATTTCAATTCGATTTCTTTTTTTTTTCTTAGTTTATCCAATCCATCATGAAAAGTGAAAAAGGGTAAAGTAACCCTATTTTGATTGTCCTCTACATTTTTATCTTGTTCTTCTGCATGTAGAAACGGAATAAATAAATCAATCAAATTACGGGAGGCTTCGTAAAGGGCTTCTTTAGGAGTTAAACTTCCATTCGTCCATATTTCGAGAAAAAGTATCTCTTGTTTTTCATTCCCATTACTATAAGAATGAATACTATGATTTGCATTTCGAACAGGCATGAATACAGCATTTATTGGATAACTTCCTTCTTCAGCGTTATTTGGTGTTTTCATACGATATCCTCGATTACTCTCGATTTGTAATCCAATACAAAAATCAATTGGTTCCGTCAGGCTAGCTATATGCTGTGTAGTATCAACGATTTCCACAGAAGGTGGTGAGATGATGTCTTGAGCAGTTACATATCCAGGACCCTTGACGCAAATAGATGCGTCGCGAGTTCCATACAGATTACTTTTCAATACAATTTCTTTCAAATTCATTAAAATTTCATGTACGGATTCTTCAATACCTTCTATGGTAGAATATTCATGTGGTATTTTTTCAGATTTTGCGCGTGTAATACATGTTCCTTCTATTTCTCCAAGCAAAGCCCTTCGCATCGCAATGCCTATTGTATCAGCTTGACCTTTCATAAGCGGAGACAGAATAAAACGTCCATAATAAAAACGCTTACTGTCTTCTCTTGATTCAACACACTTCCACTGTAGTGTCCGAGTAGATACTGCTACTTCTTCTCGAAACATAGTCATATTATTTGATCCGATCATTTAATCATTTCTTTCTCTTGAAATTCGTTCAATTCTCAATTCTTATTTCTATATACGCCTTTTTTTAGGAGGCCTACACCCATTATGTGGCATAGGGGTTACGTCTCTGACAAAACTTAATAGTATACCACTTCTACGAATGGCTCGTAGTGCTGCATCTCTTCCAAGACCAGGACCCTTTATCATAACTTCTGCTCGTTGCATACCCTGATCTACTACTGTACGAATAGCGTTTGCGGCTGCGGTTTGGGCAGCAAACGGCGTCCCTCTTCTTGTGCCCTTGAAGCCGCAAGTACCGGCGGAGGACCAAGAAACAACCCGACCCCGTATATCTGTGATTGTTACAATGGTATTGTTGAAACTTGCTTGAACATGAATAACCCCTTTTGGTATTCGACGTCCAGTCTTACGTGAACTAATGCGCCCACTCCTACGTGAGCTAATTCTTGTTATGGTTTTTGTCATATTTTATCATCTCCTAAATATGAGTCAGAAATATACGTATATTTTATTTTCATGTCAAAATGGTTCCTTTATTTGTTTGTGTATTGAGTCCTTTGGAGAGTCTCTTAAAAAAAAAAATTATCCCTGTCTCTGTTTATGCCTCGGGTTGAAACAAATTACTATAATTCGTCCCCGCCTGCGGATCAGTCGACATTTTTCACAAATTTTACGAACGGACGCCCTAATTTTCATATTTGTTTCTCCTGTTTTTTATTAAAATTTTGAATCTACTCCTTCGAAGAAAAGAAAATAAGTCTCTTGAAATTTTGAACCTCCGATTGTATCCGAACGAGAGGAATGTTGAAAAGTCACTACGAACCCGAAACATACCATTGGAAAGTGATTCAGTAATTAAACCTTCATGAATCCATTTTTGTTCTTTCATTCCAGGTAACCCCTTTTATTATCAACTCATGGAGTAGGAGTGATATTAGACAACCCTTCCTCTTTTTTCAAAAAAAAAATAGGAAGTTTTCCTACGGATGCAATTCGTAGATCATAAAGATCACCATATATATAACAAAATTTCTCCCCCGATTCCTTCTAGTCGAGCCTCTCGGTCTGTCATTATACCTCGAGAAGTCGAAAGAATTACAATACCCATTCCTCCTAAAATCCTAGGAATTCGTTGATGGTTGGAATAGATTCGTAGGCCGGGTCGGCTGATACGTTTTAAAACAGTTCTATATGGCCCTTTTCTATTCCTTCTATGTCGCAGAGTTGAAACCAAGAAATATTTCTTGCTTACTCGATGTTTTCTCACATTTTCGATAAAGCCTTCGCGTAGAAGTATTTTAACAATGTTTTCAGTGATATTTGTAGATGCTATTCGAACCGTTCCTTTTTTATCCATGTCAGCATTTCGTATAGAAGTTATTATTTCGGCAATAGTGTCCCTACCCATGATGAACTATAATTATTGGTGCCTCCGGGTTTTTATATAATCAGCATGCTCTACTCTTTTTTTTTCATGAATTATTAAAGGTATATGCGTGAGAAACAATCTACTAATGCATTCTACTAATTAATGGAATCTAATTCAGTTCAGATATCTTACTATGAACCTCCCTTTTTTTATGTTTTATTATGTTTTCATCTATTAGTATTTATTTAGAATCTATTTATAATACCTCAGGAGCTAATGAGACTATTTTAGTAAAATTCAACTGTCTCAATTCCCGAGCGATCGCACCAAAAACTCGAGTTCCTTTGGGATTTCCTTCTTGATCAATGACAACTGCTGCATTGTCATCATATTGTATTATCATACCATTGTCACGTTTGAGTTCTTTACATGTACGTACAATTACAGCTCTGATCACTTCTGATCTTTGTAGAGGCATATTGGGAACTGCTTCTTTGATTACAGCAACAATAACGTCACCAATATGAGCATATCGGCGATTACTAGCTCCTATGATTCGAATACACATTAATTCTCTAGCCCCGCTGTTGTCCGCTACATTTAAATAGGTCTGAGGTTGAATCATATCATTCTTATTATTTTTCTCTTTTTTCTTTCAATGCTAACTAACTAAAGGGCGAAGAAAAAAAGAAGAAAGATTGTTTGTCCAGAAATAAAAAAACTGCGGTTTTTTCATCACAAGGCCCCTTTCCTTTCGTTCCATATCCCTATCCCGCAATAACGAATTGAGTTCGTATAGGCATTTTGGACGCAGCTATAGAAATAGCTTCTCTGGCTACAATTTCTGATACTCCACCCATTTCATAAAGTATTCGACCCGGTTTAACGACGGATACCCAATATTCGGGAGATCCTTTCCCCGAACCCATACGTGTTTCGGTAGGCCTTACTGTAACAGGTTTGTCTGGAAATATACGTACCCATATTTTTCCACCACGACGCGCATATCGTGCCATGGCTCGTCGCCCCGCTTCTATTTGTCTAGATGTGATCCAAGCGGGTTCAAGTGCCTGAAGGGCGTATCCGCCGAAACAAATTCGATTGCCTCGATAAGATATTCCCTTCATTCTTCCTCTATGTTGTTTACGAAATCTGGTTCTTTTGGGGTTATAGTTGATGGTTGTTTCTCAATGCCATCTCTACTGCAGAACTGGACATGAGAGTTTCTTCTCATCCAGCTCCTCGCGAATGAAACGATTAAATAATATTGTATATATTTTGAATTGAATGAATAATGAATCATGGAATTTTTTGAGATATAATCTGTCACGTACACGTAGGAATAAAATAAAATGATAAATTCCATTTTATAATTAATGAATCTTCATTTATTTTTACCTTTATTTTATTTATTTTTATTGAATTGCCCAAAACTTAGCAATCCAGTAAGGCTTTCGCGGGCGAATATTTGCTCTTTCAACATCCCTTTCATTCGTAGGGGCGTTCCATGACCTATCAGAATAAATGAATTGGTTCTTGGCTCGTTCCGCCATCCCACCCAATGAATCATTAGGATTCGTTTTCAAGGGAATCTTCCTCAGTCACAGGTTCTGTCGTTCCCATCGCTTCTCGATTAATGACTAGGCCCGAACTCTGCAATGGAGCTCCTAATAAAATTTGTTCCTGAATCAATCTTCTCAGTCTTTATTGACTCGGCGCTCTTTATTCTTTTTTATTTTTCGTATAAATTGTATTCATATTCATCGAATCTAATTATTAATTATGGACGAATACATTAATGCTTTATTACATTGCCTTTTATAAGATAGTTCATAGACCATACATATTGGAATCATATATCATTGCTATTCTTTTTCTTTCTTTCTCTCACCCCTCCATTTATCCATATCCCTTTGTTTTTGCTTCACAACCTTATAGATTGATTTTTCTTTTATGTAAAAAAAAATGCTTCAGTTGCTACAACAATATGATCAATACATCATATAGCGACTGGTTCCTTGGATCCAGATAATACGAAGCAATGAGCTGGTTATTAGTTATATAGTTATTAGTTCATACTAGGGGATGGCCCTTTGTTTTTTAATCCTAACCTAACTCTAAATAAAAAACCAACGAGTCACACACTAAGCATAGCAATTATATGGAGATGGAGTCAATCGAATTGTTATTCAACCCTATAGAATTAAGAATTCGAAAAAATTCTCATTTTTTTGATTGAACGGAAAAAAATGAACGAGTTTGTGATTTTTTATTCAATTGCCGGATGGATGGAACAGAAAGACAACGAAAGGCCCATTATTCCTCGTCTGC